TCGTTTATTAAGAATGAATAATAATGAAAGTTCTTCTTTTTTTTCGAAAAAGACATATCGAAGTGATGAGGCTGTAAGAAAAACAAATAGGCGACGGCCTTTTATTAATATTGTTCATTTTGATACTAAAATACCTTTTTCCTATCCTTATGAATCTGACAATACAATGTTATTTCCTTTACTTGTATTAGTCCTATTTACTTTGTTTGTTGGATCCCTAGGAATTCCTTTTAATCAAGAAGGAACAGATTTGGATATATTATCCAAATGGTTAGTTCCTTCTATTAACCTTTTACATCAAAAGTCAAAGGATTCGACAAATTGGTATGAATTTTTGAAAGATGCAATTTTTTCAGTCAGTATAGCTTATTTCGGAATATTTTTAGCGTCCTTTTTATATAAACCCATTTATTCCTCTTTCAAAAATTTCGACTTAATTAATTTATTTGTTAAAACAGGGCCGAAGAGAAACCGTTGGGACAAAATTCTAAACGTCCTATATGATTGGTCATATAATCGTGCTTATATAGATGCTTTTTATACAACATCCTTGACTGGGGCGATAAGAGGATTGACCCAATTAACTCATTTTTTTGATAGACGAGTAATTGATGGAATTACAAACGGGGTTGGTATTATGAGTTTCTTTGTAGGAGAAAGTATTAAATATGTAGGTGGTGGTCGCATTTCTTCTTATCTTTTCTTCTATTTTTCTTGTGTATCCATTTTTTTTATTAGTTTATTAATTTATACTTTTTGATATTACTTTTGAACCATTTATTTAGGTTTTAATCAAAAAGAATTTAATTGAAAATCAAATTCCTCTATTTTTTTTTGACAAATAGGCCAGCAATCGTTGACGTTTTCCCAAAATTTTTCGCAAACCTCTCTGAGATGAAAAGTCTTTTTTGTGCAATTCCAAATGTGAAGTAAGTCTCTTTATCTTAGTGGTGAAACTGAATACTTGAAATTCAACAGACCCTCTGTTTTCTTTTTGAGAAATAACCGAAATGAATGAATTTTTGACCATAAAAAAATGCTCCTTTCCCTTTTTACAGATATGGATTTTACCGATCAGTAATAATAATGCCATTAATTTGAATGGGGTATATACAAGAATCTAATCCGAATTTCTTTATGAACTGCTAATTTTCTGAATTCAAATCAATCAATCCACTTTCCAATTTTAGATAGGAATAGAAAAGGATTGGTACATTTTCGCATCGAAGAATTTAGACCTAAAATGAAGAAGGTTCTGTTGATTCATTTCGAGATCTAATTGAGACATTATCCAATTTCGTATTGGATACTAGAATGAAATGTGAGACAAGACATGTGATCTGTGTATTTGTGTGCTTTCAGACCCTATATTTTCTATCTATCCTATTTCAGATACCCTATATTATATATAGGGTATCTATATTTTCTATCTATCCTATTTCAGATACCCTATATTATATATAGGGTATCTATATTTTCTATCTATCCTATTTCAGATACCCTATATTATATATAGGGTATAGGATAGATAGAAAAAGTGTATTAGCCCCGATTTTTCAATCGTGGATAAAGATGTATTCTTAACATACTGAAACGACTGCCATTATTGGTATCAAACCAAGAACGATTCATACAAGCTAAATCTTCTAATCGATAATTAGGCCAAAGAAAGTGCTTTAATTTCTTTAATTGGAATTTCTTTTTCTCTCTAACAAGATGGTTATTGTCATGTGAAACTTGTCTGCTGTTTTTTACGTTCTTTCGGTTCCAAAATACTGGATTTCTATCTACATCATTTCTATTCTTTGAATTCAAAGAAATTTGAATTCTGAATTCTCTACGACGTCTAAACGAGAAAATATTTTCAGGAACAAGTAAACCTAAATGATTTTTGTCTCTATTTCTACCATTTCTTCTGTCATGTCTTAAAAGAGCTTCTTCAAGTCTTAAAAGAGCTTCTTGAAAATGCTTTTTGTCTCTATTTCTACTTATTCTGTCATGTGATAAAATAGCTTTATCAAAACATTTCTTAGAAAGATATCTTTTCTCTTGGTATTTCGTTTGGTCCTTACTCTTATGAACCAACGAAGTACCTATGGTTTGATACGTAATAAATTGTCCATCTTTTGTTCCAGACAGACGAATGGGTTCTACAGTAAATGCTCTTCTTTGCATGAATTCTTTCAAATTCTCACGCAGCATGATATCCAAACTCATTTCTCTCTTTTGAATCGAGGCTAGAATAATTTTTCTTGGATCTATCAGTCTAAGCAGGAGACAATACATCCTGATATTATTGAGCATTCTTTGATTCAAAGTCTCGCCGAATCTCAATTGAAAAAGAAAATAACGTTTCAGGAATAAATCTAGTTCTATTTCTGGGATCGTTTTTTTTTTTTTCTTTTTCCCTTTTTTCATGTCTGATCTTGCATCCTTTTCTTCAATAGCTTTTTGTTGTGGGAGAACGGATTTAAGATCTCCTCGGCTTGTGGATTTTTTTTCTTCTTGATTTCGATACTTTTCTATCCAAAAACTTCCTTCATTGATCTTTTCCTTTTCAGTACTACTACTATTATTCAAATTTAAAAGAAGGAATTTTCTTGCTATAAACCAAGGTTTCGTTTTATATGCATTAGAAAATAACACAAAGTCTGGGAAGAACCAAAGTTCCTGATTCGATATGGGATGCTTTAGCATTTTTTCATTCATTCCCATCCAATCAAAAAATCCGTTTGAATTTGGTGGATTGATTTCTGGAATCTTAGCTGGAATCCTACGATTGATTTCTGGAATCTTAGCTGGAATCCTACGATTGATTTCTGGAATCTTAGCTGGAATCCTACGATTAAGATCAAAAAGATCATTTTTTTGAATTATTTCATATTCATTAATAAGAACTTTTTTCCTTTGATCCCTATTGGTATCGATCGTGCTCCAGGTCTCAATATCGACTTTTTTTCTAAGATCAAAATGGAGAATTCTCCAATCCAAATATCTTGTATCGACCATTTTTTCCGGAATATGGACCTTTCCTAGATAATTCTTCATAGGGACGTTCACCAGCATATCAAAAAGGGTTTCTTTAGCCGTTTTATAAGAAATCTCTTGGTGCGTATTTCCTTGAAACGGAGATCTATAAAAACAGCATTCCCTTTTATTTTCATAATTAAGAAATTGATATGATAAAAGATCATATCTATAGGATTTTTGAAAATTTTCTTTTTGATTAGATAATGAATCTACTTCAAATTGTTTTTTGGAATGAATTAATTGGTCTTGACATTTGCTAAAATTTTCATTTTTAGCTATACGACGCTGATGAACTGTATTTCGCCATTTTTCTGGTATTAATCTAGACCATCTGATCTGAGATAAATCGTATTGATAATGTCCTCTTAACCCTCTTAAGCAGCTTTTCCAGTGATTCATTTCATAACTCGAATGACCCATTCCTTGTGTTTCAAAAGGAGCCTTTATTTCGGGCTTAAGAAAAAAAGGGCTTCCTTGATGTTGAAGAACAGATTTATACGAGTTACTAAGTTGATGTGATAATTTGTAAAATACATATGCTTGTGACACGCAGGATAATTCATAAAAAAGATGTGAAATTATATTACTATTTAGAATAGAATCAAGTGCCTTTTTGATAGTAGAAATAATTGGATTTTTCTTTTTTTTATTCATTTTTTCTTCTTCATTATTCATTTTTTCTTCCTCATTATTCATTTTTTCTTCTTCATTATTCATTTTTTCTTCTTCATTATTAGAAATGCATTTTTTTTTTGTTGATTCAAGAGAAAGTTCTGTATTCATTCTGGGAATATTCATGATAGATAAAAAGATATCTGTGTATATTCTTTGAATGAAAGATTTGAAAAACAGGGGTAATTTAGCGATTAATCCAGCAGTTCTTCTTTTTAATATTTGCCGTTTTTCGAATCTTTTAGCATTATAACTTGTTTTGTTAGGACTAAGATTATTGATTCTTGAAGTTACTTTTTTTTTCTCTTTTGTGATTCTTTCTACTTGATTTCGAATTGTACTTGTTATATCAGTGAGATCCTTCATTTTTTTTTCTGTCACTGAAGAATTTTTCCAACTCGGAGATGTAATTTGATTAAATGATTCGTGAATTATCTGATTGCTGATTATGGAATCTTTTTCTTCTTTAATTTCACTCGATTCATATGAAGCTTGTTGAAAGAATTTTGTTTTTCCTTTGAAAACCATTCGAGCTTGAAAAGAGTGCTTCTGTAATTTTCGAATTTTTTTTTCGAGTTCCTTTAAAACGGGTTTCAAAAAGGAAGGTTGTTTTCGGGGCGAACCAAAAGGACGTCGAGCTTCCTTTCCCCAAACTGTTAAAAAACTAAAATCCTCTTGTTCGTTGTTGTTTTGCATTAGATCTTTCTCAGAGGATCCTAGGTTCGATTTGTGCCAAGGTTTCAAACGGAAAGGAAATAAGATTTTTATCTGAATACCGTCCACGAACCAATCTTTCGGAAATTCTGTTTCGGATAATGGAACACCGGTATAAGTACATATAATATGCATCTCTTGTTTCAATTCCTGGAAATCCTCAGACCATTCAGAACGTTGCAATAGCAACATACGTCCAAGATTTTTCGCAATTATGAATGAAGGGAATAGAATATATTTTCTATAAAAAGACTGAATTAATAACAGCAAACATCTTATTGGTTGCCCACATGGAAGGTTATCCCAGGCCTCGGCTATCTCTATTCGCGCTTCCTCCCTTCTTATCTTAGCCTCTTCTTTTTCTTCTATTTTTGTTTGCAGGTCTGTATCCTCGACAATTTTGACTGCTTCCTCTTTCCGCACCCAATTTCTAAAAATTCGATTAATCACCCCGGAGATATCATCAAAATCAAAAAAAGGGAATTTTCGGATTTTGTCCAAAAAAAGAGGGGAATGTACATGTGGTTGATAGAATAGCCAAATACCCATTTTACGCCGTTGAACCCGCATAGAACCTTTGATTA